TTAAAAAATAATAATCTAATTGAAGTTTAGTAATTCTTGTTTTTTTGAAGTTTAGTAATTCTTGTTTTTTTGAAGTTTAGTAATTCTTGTTTTTGGAGAGAGGGTTCCATTGGCGTGCATCCAGTAGGAATTGAACCTACGACTTCGCCAATTATGAGTTGGGCGCTTTAACCATTCAGCCATGGATGCTTCGGGGGAATCCTCGTACCTGGTGAATAACCAAATTCCAATTGAAGTGAAATCTTTTAGATAAATCAATGCATTAAAGGGGGTAAAAATGCCAAAAATTCATCAATTCAAATACTGGATTTTCGAATTCAGAGAGATATTTAGAGAGATCCGGAATTCTCGCGATTTCTTATATTCATGGACTCAAATTAATTCAGCGGTATCTTTCATTCACATTTTTTTCTATCAAGAGAGTTTGATAAAACTCTTGGACTCCCGAATTTGGAGTATCCTACTTTCACGCAATTCACAGGGTTTAACAAGGACAAGGAATCGATATTTCACGATCAATAATGTAGTATTCTTTGTAGTAGGGATCCTTCTATATCGTATTAACAATCGAAAGATGATCGAAAGAAAAAATTTCTATTTGACAGGACTTCTCCCTATACCTATGAATTCCATTGGACCCAGCAATGATGAGAGATTGGAAGACTCAAAAGATTCAACCAATATCAATAGGTTGATTGTCCCGCTCCTGTATCTTCCAAAAAGAAAAAATATATCTCAGAGATCTTTTTTCTCTGATAGATGGTCAGAACTTCATCTGGATTCAAATCCTACTGAGAGGTCCAGTAGAGATCCGAAATTGTTAAAGAAAGAAGAAGATGTTTCTTTTCTTTTTTCCAGGCGATCGGAAAATAAAGAAATAGAAAATATAGTCAAGATAGTCAAGATAAGTATGTATTTACAAAAGACTGTCTCAATTCATCCTATTTCATCCGATCCAGGATGTAATATGGTTACGAAGGATGAACTTGACAATTCTAATAAGATTTCCTTATTGAACAAAAACCCACTTTTTGGTTTATTGCATCTATTCCAGGACCGGAACAGGAGGGGATACGTGTTACACCACTATTTGGAATCAGAAGAGAGATTTCACGAACTGGCGGATCTATTCAATCTATCAATAACCGAGCCGTATCTGGTGTATCATAAGCGATTTTCTTTTTCTATTGATTCTTTCAAATCGGATCCAAAACGATTCTTAAGTGAGGTATTCAGGAATGAATCAAAAAAGAAATCTTTATTGGTTCTACCTCCTCTTTTTTATGAAGAGAATGAATCTTTTTATCGAAGGATCATAAAAAAATGGGTCCGCACCTCTTGTGGGAATGATTTGGAAGATCCAAAACCAAAAATAGTGGTATTTACTAGTAACAACATAATGGAGGCAGTCTATCAATATAGATTGATCCAAAATCTGATTAAAATACAATATAGTATCTATGGGTACATAAGAAATGTATGGAATCGATTAATTAAAAAGAATAGATTCGATCGCAATTTCGAATATGGAATTCAAAGGTATCAAATAGAAAATGATACAATGAATCATAGAACTATAATGAAATACACGATCAACCAACATTTATCAAATTGGAAAAAGAGTCAGAAGAAAAGGTTCGATCCTCTTATTTGGATTTCTCGAACTGAGGGATCCGTGAATAGGGATCCTAATGCATATAGATACAAATGGTCCAATGGGACCGAGAATTTCCAGGAAAATTTGGACCATTTCATTTCCGAGCAGAATAGCCGTTTTCGAGTAGTGTTTGATCGATTACGTCTTACTAAATATTCAATTAATTGGTCTGAGGTTATCGACAAAAAAGATTTATCTAAGTCACTTTGTTTCTTTTTGTCCAAGTTTCTTCCCTTTTTGTCTAAATCACTTCCTTTTTTCTTTGTTAGTTTCGGGAGTATACCCGTTCATAGGTCCCAGATCCACATCTATGAATTGAAAGGTCCGAATGATCCACTCTGTAATCAGTTGTTAGAATCAATAGGTCTTCAAATAGGTCATTTGAAAAAAAGTAAACCCTTCTTATTGGATGACTACCATACTTCCCAAAAATCGAAATTATTGATCAATGGAGGACCAATATCACCATTTTTGTTCAATAAGATACCAAATAGGATGACGGATTCCTATTTCTCAATGATATCCCACGGTCAAGACAATTGGTTGAATCCCGTGAAACCGTTTCATAGAAGTTCATTGATATCCTCTTTTTATAAAGCAAATCGACTGCGATTCTTGAATAATCCATATAATTTAGGCTTCCATTGTAACACAAGATTCTCTTTTTATGTGGAAAGGGCCTGTATCAATAATTATGATTTTATGTATGGACAATTCCTCAATATCTTGTTCAGTCGAAACAAAATATTTTCTTTGTGCGGCGGTCAAAAAAAACATGCTTTTTTGGAGAGGGATACTATTTCACCAATCGAATTACAGGTATCTAACATTTTAATACCTAAGGATTTTCCACAAAGTGGTCACGATAGAACTTTTTACTCGATCGCAGACATTTTGGGAACACCTCTAACAGAGGAAGAAATAGTCCATTTTGAAAGAATTGATTTTCAACCTCTTTCAGATATGAATCTACCTGATTCAGAAGGGAAGAACTTGGATAAGTATCTCAATTCCAACATGGGTTTGATTCAAACTCCATATTCTGAGAAATTTTTCCCATCCGAAAAGAGGAAAAAACGCAGTCCTTATGTAAAAAAATCCCTTGAGAAAAGGGAGATGTATAGAACCTTTCAAATAGATAGTTTTTTTGAAACTCTCTCAAAATTGAATAGATTCAAAAGATATATACCATGGTTACTTACCTCGACAGGGCACAAATATCTAAAATTGATATTTTTAGATACTTTTTCAGACCTAGTGCCGATACTAAGTAGCAGTAAAAAATTCCAAAAATTGATATCCATTTTTCATGATATTATGCATGGATCAGATATATTATGGGGAATTCTTCGGAAAAAATTGTGTCTTTTTTCACAATGGAATCTGATAAGTGAGATTTCGAGTAAGTCTTTCCATAAACTTCTGCGCGAAGAAATTATTCATCGAAATAATGAGTCACCATCGACACATCTGAGATCGCTAAATATTCAGGAGTTCCTCTATTCAATCCTTTTCCTTCTTCTTGTTACTGGATATCTCATTTATACACATCTTCTCTTTGTTTCTCGATTGTATGGTGAGTTACAGACAGAGTTTCAACAGGTAAAATCTTTGATGATTCCATCATACATGATTGAGTTGCAAAAACTTCTGGATAGGTATCCTATATCGGGACTTAATTCTTTCTGGTTAAAGAATCTTTTTCTAGTTGCTATGGAACAATTAGGAAATTTTATAGAAGAAAGACGAGGTTCTGCTTCTGGCGGCAACATGCTATGGGGTGGTGGTGCCATTTATGAGGTCAAATCCATACGTTCTAAGAAGAAAGATTTTAATCTCATCGATCTCATAAGTATTATACCAAATCCCATGAATCAAATAGCTTTTTCGAGAAATACTAGACATCTAAGTCATACAAGTAAATCGATATATTCCTTGATAAGAAAAAGAAAAAACGTAAATAGTGATTGGATTGATGATAAAATAGAATCCTGGATCTCGAAGAGTGATTTGATTGCTGATAAAGAAAGAGAATTCTTGGTTCAGTTCTCTACCTTAACGACAGAAAAAGGGATTGATCAAATTCTATTGAGTCTGACTCATAGTGATCATTTATCAAAGAATAACTCTGGTTATCAAATGATCGAACAACCGGGAACAATTTACTTACGACATTTAATTGACATTCATAAAAAGGATCTAATGAATTATGAGTTCAATACATCCTGCTTAGCAGAAAGACGGATATTTCTTGCTCATTCTCAGGCAATCACTTATTCACAAACCCCGTGTGAGGTTAGTAGTTTTGATTTACGATCCCATGGGAAACCCTTTTCGCTCCGCTTAGCGCTACCCCTAGGAGGGGGTATTTTAGTGATAGGTTCTATAGGAACTGGACGATCCTATTTGGTCAAATACCTAGCGAAAAACTCTTATGTTCCTTTCATTACAGTATTTCTGAACAAGTTCCTGGATAACCATCCTAAGGGTTTTAATATTGATGAGAATGATAGTGAAGAGAAAATTTTTGATGATAGAGAGGGTACCATTTACAGTCTTTTACCTAGTAACGATAGTCAGGATAGTAACTATAGTTACGATAGTGATGATAGTGAGGATTTCGACCGTGACCTTGATAGGGAGCTCAAGTTTATAACTATGAAGGATGTGCTACCTAGCGATCTGATACCGGACATAGACCGATTTTTAATCACCCTTCAATTCGAATTAGCAAAAGCAATGTCTCCTTGTATAATTTGGATTCCAAACATTCATGATCTGAATATGAATCAGTGCAATGACTTATCCCTCGGTCTATTAGTGAACTATCTCTCTAGGGATAGTGAAAGATGTTCCACTAGAAATATTCTTGTTATTGCTTCGACTCATATTCCCAAAAAAGTAGATCCCGCTCTAATCGCTCCGAATAAATTAAATACATGCATTAAGATACGAAGGCTTCTTATTCCACAACAACGAAAGCACTTGTTTACTCTTTCATATACAAGGGGATTTCACTTGGAAAAGAAAATGTTCCATACTAATGGATTTGGGTCCATAACGATGGGTTCCAACATACGAGATCTTGTAGCACTTACCAATGAGGCCCTATCAATTAGTATTATACAAAAGAAATCTATAATAGACACTAATATAATTAGATCTGCTCTTCATAAACAAACTTGGGATTTGCGATCTCAGATAAGATCAGTTCAGGATCATGGGATCCTTTTCTATCAGGTAGGAAGGGCTGTTTCACAAAATGTACTTCTAAGTAATTGCTCCGTTGATCCTATATCTATTTATATAAAGAAGAAATCTTGTAACGAGGGAGATTCTTATT